TTAAAAATAAGCTAAATAAAGCTTTTGGGCTCATACCTCAAATATAAAGGAATCCCCTTTTTTTTAAAAATAAAGTGCCTGATTAAAAGGATTATTCTGATAGGATAAATTATGTAATTTTTTACCTTTATTATATTTCATAGAATCAAACTATATCTAATAATTTCAAAAATTATTGTGCATCATACACTAAAATATAATTATTATAATATGAATTAATTTCATAAAAGAATTCTTTCTTATTTTTAATTTTAATTACCAATAATTCTAATAAAATATTTTTTTTATTTATTTTATTTTTTAGAACAATAATCTCAATTTCAAGTAATTCTTGATTAGGTTGTTGAATTGGATTAGAAATTAACTTATTAAGCTTTATCCCTCTAATATCCTCCCCCTTAAACTTAATAAATTCAGAAGCTTCACTAAAATATTTTCTAACCCAATCTATTGCTTCAATTAATTTTTTGACTATTATCTTACTTAATTTTCTAATAGCTAAAAATTTTATTTTTGGTACCCCCATATCAATCTTAATTAATTCAGCTTTATTAGTAAAAATAGGATCTGCCCCTTTCCATTTTTGATTCCCTAACATTATAGAAGGATTATCCTGATTTAATAATTTTATTTTAATAACTTGACAAAAAATTTCCCCAATAATCTTACTTTCATATTGTATAAATTTTAATTTTTTAATTTTTATTACAATTTTTAATGTTTTAATCGGAACTATTGGTAGTTTTAACCAATCCTCATTACGTAAACTTTTAGCTTTCTCATCTATTAATAATTTAGGATGGATAATTGCTACTTTATTAATTAGAGAAAATTTATGATTAACTTATTTTTTATTCTACTCAATATTTTTATTTATCCCCTGTTTTATTTTTTATACTATTAACATTTTTTATATAAATCAATTATTCAATTTTAATTTTAATTACTTCATTAAACTTACAATTATATTAAATTTTCTTTCTTTGGGAGGGCTACCTCCTTTCCTAGGATTTTTCCCTAAATGATTAGTTATTAATCATTTAATTTTAAATAATTTTTTTATTATAACTCTTATTTTTATTATAACTAGTTTAATTATACTATTTGTCTACACTCGAATTATTTATTCTTCCTTTATATTTTATTCTATTAAATTAAAATGATTTAAATTATTTTTTAAAAATAATTTAGTTATTTTAACTTATTTTATAAATATAATTTCACTAATGGGAATGATTATAAGAACTTTATTTTTTTTTTAATGCCAAGGTTTTAAGTTAAATTAAAACTAATAATCTTCAAAATTATATATAAAGAAATTCTTTAAGCCTTAATAATAATTATATTATACCTTAAAATTTGCAATTTTAAATCATACTTGAATATAAAGCTTAATAAAAGAGAATTATCTCGTTAATAAATTTACAATTTATCGCTTTTAACTCGGCCATTTTATTGCGAAAATGATTTTTTTCTACTAATCATAAAGATATTGGGACTTTATATTTTATTTTCGGTATTTGAGCCGGAATAATTGGAACTTCCTTAAGATTATTAATTCGAACAGAATTGGGAGCCCCCGGATCTTTAATCGGTGATGATCAAATTTATAATACCATTGTTACAGCTCATGCTTTCATTATAATTTTTTTTATAGTAATACCAATTATAATTGGGGGATTTGGAAATTGATTAGTCCCCTTAATATTAGGAGCCCCTGATATAGCCTTTCCTCGAATAAATAATATAAGTTTTTGACTCCTCCCCCCCTCATTAATTTTATTAATTTCTAGCAGAGTTGTTGAAAATGGAGCAGGAACAGGGTGAACAGTATACCCCCCTCTGTCTTCTAATATCTCTCACGGAGGTTCTTCCGTAGATTTGGCTATTTTCTCTTTACATTTAGCAGGTATTTCGTCTATTTTAGGGGCAATTAATTTTATTACAACAATTATTAATATACGAGTTAATAATTTATCTTTTGACCAAATACCTTTATTTGTTTGAGCTGTAGGTATTACAGCTCTTTTACTTCTCTTATCTCTACCTGTGTTAGCTGGGGCTATTACTATACTTTTAACAGACCGGAATTTAAACACTTCTTTTTTTGACCCTGCTGGAGGAGGAGACCCAATTTTATACCAACATTTATTTTGATTTTTTGGACACCCTGAAGTTTATATTTTAATTTTACCAGGATTTGGAATAATTTCACATATTATTTCTCAAGAAAGTGGGAAAAAGGAAACTTTTGGGGTATTGGGTATAATTTATGCAATAATAGCTATTGGGCTACTCGGATTCATTGTTTGAGCCCACCATATATTCACAGTAGGGATAGATATTGACACCCGAGCTTACTTTACATCCGCTACAATAATTATTGCTGTGCCAACAGGAATTAAAATTTTTAGTTGATTAGCAACTTTACATGGGACCCAAATTAATTATAGCCCTTCTATACTTTGAGGATTGGGGTTTATTTTTTTATTCACTATTGGTGGATTAACAGGAGTTATTTTAGCTAATTCCTCAATTGATATTACATTACATGATACATACTATGTAGTAGCCCACTTTCATTATGTATTATCCATGGGAGCAGTATTTGCCATTTTTGGAGGATTCATTCACTGATATCCTTTATTTACAGGTCTTACGCTCAATCCTTATTTACTAAAAATTCAATTTATCTCCATGTTTGTTGGAGTAAATCTAACATTTTTCCCCCAACATTTCTTAGGACTCGCAGGGATACCTCGACGATACTCAGACTACCCCGATAGCTTTTTATCATGAAATATTATCTCTTCATTTGGGTCTTATATTTCTCTATTTTCAATAATTCTAATAATTATTATTGTGTGAGAATCAATAATTAACCAACGAATTACCCTATTTTCTTTAAATATGCCATCTTCTATTGAATGATACCAAAATTTACCCCCTGCAGAACATTCTTATAATGAATTACCTATTTTAAGTAACTTCTAATATGACAGATTATATGTAATGGATTTAAACCCCATTTATAAAGGACTTTTCCTTTTTTTAGAAATGGCAACTTGATCAAATTTTAACTACCAAAATGGAGCCTCTCCCTTAATGGAACAAATTATTTTCTTCCACGACCACACTTTAATTATTCTAACTATAATTTTAATTTTAGTAGCTTATTTAATAATTAGACTATTTTTCAATAAATATATTAACCGATTTTTATTAGAAGGACAGATAATTGAACTAATCTGAACTATTTTACCTGCCATTACTTTAATTTTTATTGCACTACCATCTTTACGCCTACTTTATCTTCTTGATGAACTTAATAACCCAATTGTGACCTTAAAATCAATTGGACATCAGTGATACTGAAGCTATGAATACTCTGATTTCAATGATATTGAATTTGACTCCTATATAATCCAATCCAGTGAAAATTTAAATACTTTCCGGCTCCTTGATGTTGATAATCGAATTATTCTACCCATAAATAATCAAATCCGAATTATAGTTACCGCTACTGATGTAATTCACTCTTGAACAATCCCTTCTTTAGGAGTAAAAATTGATGCTAACCCTGGCCGTTTGAACCAAACTAGATTTTTTATTAATAAGCCAGGTATTTTTTATGGCCAATGTTCTGAAATTTGTGGGGCTAATCACAGATTTATACCTATTGTTGTAGAAAGTGTCCCAATTAAGAATTTTATTAATTGAATTAATAATTATTCATTAGATGACTGAAAGCAAGTATTGGTCTCTTAAACCATTATATAGTAAATTAGCAATTACTTCTAATGAAAGAATTAGTTAATAAATAACATAAATATGTCAAATTTAAATTATTACTTAAGTAATATTCTTTTATCCCTCAAATAATACCTATTAATTGAATACTTTCTTTTTTTCTTTTTATTTTAATTTTTATTACTTTTATAATTATAAATTATTTTGTTTTCAATTATAAAATTAATGAAAATAATAAAAATATTAATTTCCTTAAGGATAAAAAAATTTATTGAAAATGATAAATAACTTATTCTCAATCTTTGACCCCTCAACAAATTTATTTAATTTATCTTTAAATTGAATAAGAACTTTTATTGGAATTTTATTTATTCCTTTATCATTTTGACTAATACCGAATCGCCATTTTATCCTTTGAAATTTTATTGCAAATAAACTTAATATTGAATTTAAAACACTATTGGGCCCTAATGGATTAGGAGGATCAACTTTTATTTTTATTTCATTATTTTTTTTTATTTTATTTAATAATTTTTTAGGACTATTTCCTTATATTTTTACTAGTACTAGTCATTTAAATATATCTTTAACTATTTCATTAACATTATGATTAAGATTTATAATTTATGGATGAATTTTTAACACCCAAAATATATTTATTCATATAATCCCTCAAGGAACCCCAGCAATTCTTATACCCTTTATAGTATTAATTGAAACAATTAGTAATATCATTCGTCCTGGCACATTAGCAGTTCGACTAACAGCTAATATAATTGCCGGTCATTTACTCCTAACCCTACTGAGTAGAACTGGCATTAATATGCCAAATTATTTAGTTATTTTATTAGTTATTGTCCAAATTTTATTATTAATTCTTGAATCAGCTGTTGCAATTATTCAAGCATATGTAATTTCTGTTTTAAGTACACTTTATTCTAGTGAAGTAAACTAATGACTAACCACCACAACCACCCATATCATTTAGTTGATTTTAGACCATGACCTTTAACTGGGGCTATCGGAGTAATGACCTTAGTTACAGGATTAGTAAAATGATTCCATAATTTTAGTATAAATTTATTAATCATTGGGTACATCATTATTTTATTAACTATATACCAATGATGACGTGACATTTGTCGAGAAGGCACTTATCAAGGTAAACATACTATACTAGTTTCTAATGGACTCCGATGAGGAATAATCCTATTTATTGTCTCAGAAATTTTTTTTTTTATTTCTTTTTTTTGAGCTTTTTTTCATAGTAGTCTTTCTCCAAATATTGAAATTGGATCAATATGACCCCCAATAAATATTATTGCTTTCAACCCATTCCAAATCCCCCTTCTTAATACAATCATCTTAATTACCTCTGGGATTACAGTAACATGAGCTCATCACGCTATTATAGTAAATAATTTTACACAAGCAATCCAAAGATTATTCTTTACAGTATTTTTAGGAATTTATTTTACCATCCTCCAAGCTTACGAGTACTTAGAAGCTCCTTTTACTATTGCTGATAGAATTTATGGCTCTTCTTTCTTTATAGCAACAGGATTCCATGGATTACATGTTATTATTGGAACAATTTTCTTAATAACTTGCCTTATTCGATTAATTAATAATCATTTTTCTAGTTCCCATCACTTTGGATTTGAAGCTGCAGCATGATATTGACACTTTGTTGATGTAGTTTGATTATTCCTTTATATCTCAATTTATTGATGAGGAAATTAACTATTTATATAATATATTTAGTATATTTGACTTCCAATCAAAAAGTTTAATAATTTTAATATAAATAATTTCTGTAATAACAATTTTAATTATAATTTTTATTTTTATTTCTAATATTTTTATATTAATTTCGATAGTAATTTCAAAAAAATCATTCCTTGATCGAGAAAAATGCTCCCCCTTTGAATGTGGATTTGACCCAAAATCTATTGCTCGAGTTCCTTTTTCTTTACATTTTTTTTTAATCACAATAATTTTTTTAATTTTTGATGTTGAAATTGCCTTAATTTTCCCTGTTATTGCAACATTCAAAATAGTAAATTTTTTTACTTGAACTAAAATTAGTTTTTTTTTTATTTGTATCTTATTACTAGGACTTTACCATGAATGAAACCAAAATATACTAAACTGATCAAACTAAATTTAGGATTATAATTTAAACAAAATATTTGATTTGCATTCAAAAAATATTGAAATTCAATTTATCTTAAAATAAGAAGCAATTTGCATTTAATTTCGACTTAAAAGATAGAGTTAACTACTCCTTATTTATTAATTGAAACCAAAATAGAGGTATATCACTGTTAATGATATAATTGAATCTTAATTCCAATTAAGAAATATATTTATAATTAAGCTGCTAACTTAATTTATAGTGATTCAATTCATTAATATTTCTTATTTATATAGTTTAATTAAAACATTACATTTTCATTGTAAAAATAAAATACTCATTTTTATAAATATTATCTAAAGATTTATCAATCACCCTAATATCTTCAATATTATGCTCTAAATATTTAAGCTATTTAAATTAAATTATAATTATTATAATTATAAATAATACCCATAAAATAAATCTAAATAAGTAAATTTTAAAATTATTTATTTGATAAACATAATAAATAACTGAGTTATACTTAATAATATTATAAATCCCCTGACCTCTGTAATATTCTCTTCAACCTAAATCAATATTTTTAAATAATTTTTGTCTATAATTTAAAAAAAAATAATTTAAACCATAAGTCGATAGACTAGGTAAAAATCACATTGTAACAAAAAAATATCTCAAATTATAGGTTATTAAAAACTTATTTAAAGAATAAATATTTATTATACTAATTAAATACCCTATAAATGCCCCCATAATAGAAACATAAATAACTATTATTTTTAAAGAAAAAGGTAAATAAATTATATAAGGATAATAAAAAATTATTCAGCTTAAAAATCTCCCAGAAATTAATCTTATAAATAATAAAATTATTATTCTTTTTAATATAACATAATCCTCATCATATAAATTATAAATAACAACTAAATTAAAATCATTAATTATTAAATATATTAATAATCGAATAGTATAAAATATAGTTAAACCAGTAGAAAAATAATATAAATAAAAAATTATTAAATTTAAATTTCTCATTCTTACTATCTCTAAGATTATATCTTTTGAATAAAACCCCGCCAAAAAGGGAATACCACATAAAGCTAAATTTGAAATATTTATACATAAAGAGGTTAAAGGAATATATAAACTAATTCCTCCTATTTTACGAATATCTTGATTATCATTTATCATATGAATAATGACCCCTGCGCATATAAATAGTAAAGCCTTAAATATAGCATGTGTTAATAAATGGAAAAAAGCTAAATCATAAAACCCCATACTTAAAATTCTTATTATTAGACCCAATTGTCTTAATGTAGATAAAGCAATAATTTTCTTTAAATCAAATTCATAATTAGCACTAATACCCGCCATTATTATTGTTAAACCTGAAATTAATAATAAACCCCTCAAAAAAAATATATCAACTAATAAATTATTAAATCGAATTAATAAATAAACTCCTGCCGTTACTAAAGTAGAAGAATGAACTAAAGCAGAAACAGGAGTAGGAGCCGCTATAGCTGCAGGTAATCAAGATCTAAAAGGAATTTGAGCTCTTTTAGTCATTGCTGCAATAATTACTAATAGCCCAATAATTTTTATAGAAAAATCTTCCCCCATAAAATTTAAATAAAAAATATAATTTCAACTCCCATAATTTATCATTCAAGAAATTAAAATTAAAATTATAACATCCCCAATTCGATTTGACAACGCCGTTAATATCCCAGCATTATAAGACTTCACATTTTGATAATAAATCACTAAACAATAAGAAACCAACCCTAACCCATCTCAACCTAATAAAATTCTAATTATATTTGGTCTAATAATCAATAATATTATAGAAAATACAAACATTAAGACTAAATAAATAAAACGGCTTAAATTTAATTCAGATCTTATATATCTTTTTCTATAATAAATAACTGAAGAAGAAATTAAAGAAACAAATATTATAAATAACAAAGATATCCAATCCAACAAAAAAGTTATCACTACTCTTATTGAATTAAAAGAAATAATTTCTCATTCTAAAAATAATACTATATTTATTATAATAAAATAAATTATAAAAAAAAAATTAATTAGCATAAAAAAAAATAAAAAAAAAAATCTAATAAAACAAATTGAATATTTTTTAATAATTAAAAATGAATCAATTCATATTTTTGACTCCACAAATCAATGTTTTAATTAAACTATTCTAATAAAATCAGATTATTCTGTAATCAATTTTTAACACTAAAATATTTAAAGGTAATCAATGTAATATTAATATTAAATACTCCCGAGATACCCCACTATAAAATCTGTAAATTCTTGAATTATACCCTCCGTGTTGTGTATACGAATACAAATATAAACTATACCCAGCTCTAAAAAAAGAAATTATCATTAATAAAATTATGCTTAGTCAAGATCATCTTACTAATCTATTAATTAAACTAATCTCCCCCATTAAATTAAGGGAAGGAGGGGCTGCTATATTAGAAGATATTATCAAGAATCACCATAATCTTATAGTAGGCATAAAATTTATTAGCCCCTTATTTAAAAATAAACTTCGACTATTTATACGTTCGTAATTAATATTAGACAAACAAAATATCCCAGAGGAACATAATCCATGCCCAATTATTAAAATATAGGCTCCTAAATACCCTCAGTAATTTATAGTTATAACCCCTCCAATAACAATTCTTATATGCGCCACTGAAGAATAAGCAATTAAAGACTTTATATCAATTTGACAAAAACATTTTAAACTAATATAAAACCCCCCAATCAAACTAATAACTACCCAAACATAACCCAAAGAAAAATTAATTTTTTGTAAAATTACTATAACCCGTAAAAGGCCATACCCCCCTAATTTTAGTATAATAGCGGCTAAAATTATAGAACCAGAAATAGGGGCTTCAACATGAGCCTTAGGTAATCATAAATGAACAAAATACATAGGTATCTTAACTAAAAAAGCCAACACTAAACTTAAATATAAAGAAATTAAATGATAATCATAAAATTTTATTATATAAATCATTATATAATTTATTTCTTGGTAAATATAAAAAATTCCTATTAATAAAGGTAAAGAAGCAAATAAAGTGTAAAATAATAGATACATCCCTGCTTGAATACGTTCAGGTTGATACCCCCATCCAATAATTAACATCAAAGTAGGAATTAAGCTTCTTTCAAAAAATAAATAAAATATAAATAAATTCATCACACTAAAAGTCAAGTATAACATTATTATTAAAAAAATAATATTTAATAAAAAATAATTATTATATAATTTTTCCTTATTTAACTTCTCACTTGCTATTACTATTAAGAAAGTAATTCAAATTCTCAATAAAATCAGCCCATAAGAAATTATATCACATCCTAATATATATCTTAAATTAAAAAAATTTATAATATTAATGCTTCTATTCATAAAAATGTATATTATGATTATAAAGGTAGATTGAATCAACCAAAACATATTTCTTTTTAAACATAAAGGTATTATAAAAATTATTATAAATAAAAATTTTATCATTTAAATTAAATTAAATCTTTGAAAATAATCATTCCCATGAGTTCGAATTATTGATACTAAAATAGATAACCCTAAAGCACCTTCACAAACAGAAAACACCAAAAATACTATTAATATGTACAAATTATAATTAATTTCTATTAAATATAATATCAATAAGAAAAAAACACTTAAAACAATAAACTCTAGACTTATTAAAACAATTAATAAATGTTTATGCTTGGAAACAAAAATTATATTTCCAATTAAAAATATAGCTAAAATTAATAATCTTATGGTCATTTGTTTTTATAGTTTAAAAAAAACTTTGGTCTTGTAAGCCAATAATAAGACCCTTCTTTAAAAACTTCAAAGAAAAAGATATTCTTTATCAATAATCTCCAAAATTATTATTTTTATTAAACTATTCTTTGGAATGATAAAAATATTTTTATCAAATTTAATTTTTATTTTATGTTTTTTTATATTTTTTACTAATCACCCATTAGCAATAGGTTTAATAATTCTAACCCAAACTTTGTTAGTGTGCGCCCTATCTGGGATATTAATTAATACTTACTGATTTTCATATATTTTATTTTTAATTTTTTTAGGGGGTCTTTTAGTCCTATTTATTTATGTTTCAAGAATAGCCTCTAATGAGCTATTTAAAATTAACCTAAGAAATAAAATGTTATTCATAACTAGAATTTTTTATTCTTTTATTGTTACATTTTATTTTAAAAATAATCTTTTTTGAATAAACTTTTATTTTAATGAAGAAATAATTAATTTTTTTTATGAACTTTTTTTTTTTAATAGTGAATATAATTTTAATTTATCTAAATTATATAATGAACAAGCTCATTTGTTAATATTTTTGTTAATTATTTATTTATTCATTACTTTAGTGGCAGTAATTAAAATCACTAACATCTCTTTCGGGCCTCTTCGATCTATATTATAACTAATGATAAGTCCTTTTAATCCTATTCGTAAAATACACCCTGTCATTAAAATTATTAATGGGTCTTTAATTGATTTACCTTCGCCCTCTAATATCTCTTCTTGATGAAATTTTGGTTCTTTACTAGCTATTTGTCTTGTGACCCAAATCTTAACAGGATTATTTTTAACTATGTACTATTCAGCCCATACTGAATTAGCTTTTTTTAGTGTAAATTATATTTGTCGGAATGTTAATTATGGTTGACTAATTCGAACACTTCATGCTAACGGGGCCTCATTTTTTTTTATTTGTATTTATTTACATATTGGACGAGGGATATACTATGAATCCTTCAATTTAAAATTAACATGAATAATTGGAGTAATTATTTTATTCTTATTAATAGCAACAGCTTTCATGGGCTATGTCTTGCCCTGAGGACAAATATCTTTTTGAGGAGCCACAGTCATTACAAACTTACTCTCAGCAATCCCATATTTAGGAACTATATTAGTCAACTGAATCTGAGGAGGGTTTGCGGTTGATAACGCAACCTTAACCCGTTTTTACACTTTCCACTTTTTATTCCCCTTTATTATTTTAATATTAACTATAATTCATTTACTTTTTCTTCACCAAACAGGGTCTAATAATCCTTTAGGAATTAATAGCAACATCGATAAAATTCCTTTCCATCCATTCTTTACATTTAAGGATTTAATTGGATTTATTATTTTAATTTTTATTTTATGCTTATTAACCCTAATTGATCCTTATCTACTAGGAGACCCTGATAATTTTACCCCAGCAAACCCTTTAGTAACTCCAATCCATATTCAACCTGAATGATATTTTTTATTCGCTTATGCCATTTTACGATCAATCCCAAATAAGTTAGGGGGAGTAATTGCTTTAGTAATATCAATTTTAATTTTAATCGTTCTTCCATTTACATTTAATAAAAAAATTCAAGGTATCCAGTTCTACCCCCTTAGTCAAATCTTATTTTGATCTTTAATTGCAACTATTATACTATTAACTTGAATTGGGGCTCGACCAGTTGAGATACCTTACATCCTGACAGGACAAATTTTGACTTTAGTTTACTTCTCCTATTTTATTATTAACCCAATTCTAAATAAATTCTGAGATAAATTAATTTTTAATTAATTAATGAGCTTGTTAAGCATTTGTTTTGAAAACTTAAGAAAGAATAACATATTCTATTAATTTATACTAAATTTATTTTATAAATTAAAATCATTTTTACTCCTAAAAAAAAAATTAAGTAATTTAAAGATACCGGCAAGTAACTTTTTCAACATAAAGATATTAACTTATCATAACGATAACGCGGTAAAGTGCCCCGAACCCAAATAAAAAAAAATGAGATAAATACTAACTTTAAATAAAAAATGATACTTAAAGAATACCCCCCCATATAAAGAGTAACAAATAATATTCTTATAAATAAAATTCTAGAATACTCTGCTAAAAAAATTAAAGCAAACCCCCCTCTTCTATACTCAATGTTAAACCCAGAGACTAATTCTCTTTCACCTTCAGCAAAATCAAAAGGCGTACGATTAGTTTCAGCTAATATTGAAGAAAAAAAACATAATGATAGGGGGATTATCAAAAAAAATAATCAAATTAATATTTGATAATCACTAAAAATCACTAAATTAAAATTTATAACTAAAATAATACTAGACATTAAAATCAAAGCTAGACTAACTTCATAAGAAATTGTTTGAGCCACTGCTCGTAACCCCCCTAATAATGAGTAATTTCTATTAGAGGATCACCCAGCAATTAACAATGTGTAAACTCCAATTCTTGTGCAACATAAAAAAAAAATAATTCCTAAATTAAATATAACTATATTAAATAAATATGGGGTAACAGCCCAAATAATTAAAGATAATATAAACCCAATAATAGGAGAAAAATAATAAGAATAGTAATTTGAATAATTTAAAAAAATTTGTTCTTTAGAAAATAACTTAATAGCATCACTAAAGGGCTGCAAAATCCCTAAAACCCCTAACTTATTGGGACCTTTACGAATTTGAATGTAACCTAAAACTTTCCGCTCTAATAAAGTTAAGAAAGCTACACCAATTAAAACACCTAATATTAGAATTAATACCCCAATTAAAAGATTCAATATATCTATATTTAGCATTACTACCTATATAAATAAATTATTATACATTAATGAATTCTAAAATCATCACACTTTTCTGCCAAAATAGTCTAAATTAATTTTTATTAATAAAATTCTTATTAATTAAATTATTTAAAATACTTGATCCTTTCGTACTAAAATATTCTAATTTAATAAAGATAGAAACCAACCTGGCTCACACCGGTTTGAACTCAGATCATGTAAGATTTTAATGATCGAACAGATCAAAATTTTAAACTTTTACATTTAAATTTTATCTTAATCCAACATCGAGGTCGCAAACTTTCTTTTTTATTTGTACTAAAAAAGAAAATTACGCTGTTATCCCTAAGGTAATTTTTTCTTTTAATCAATAATATTGGATCATGTAATCACTTATTTATGTTTTATTTTTAAAAAAAGTTAAATCAATCTTTCTATCACCCCAATAAAATAAATAAAAATATTCTAATTTTATTTTATATACCTAACTATTATAATTTTATTTATAAAACTCTATAGGGTCTTCTCGTCTTTTATATATATTTTAGCTTTTTAACTAAAAAATTAATTTCTAATAATAATTTAGAGACAGTTTTTATCTCATCAAATCCTTCATACAAGTCTTCAATTAAAAGACTAATGATTATGCTACCTTTGTACAGTCAATATACTGCAGCCCTTTAATTTTATATCAGTGGGCAGATTAAATTTTAGATTATCACCAAAAACCATGTTTTTGATAAACAAGTGAATAAAAATTTTTGCCGAATTCCTTTTTATTAATTTAAATTTAAATTAATTTTTTTTATGAATATAATATACTAATTTTATTATTATTACTAATTTTTTATTATTAAAAAATATTTTTTTATAAAAATTTAAATTTTAAATTAAATTTTTTTTTATAATAAAATTATTTATAATAAATTATAATTTGTAAACAATATAAATTTTAAAATTTTATTTAAATAATTTAATTAATTATAAATTTTTAAATTAAAGCTTATCCCCTAATTTACTTAATTTTAAAATTTTATAATTAATTATTAAATTATTAAATTTTTTAAATTTTAAATTAAATTTTTTTCTAAAAAAACTAGATATATTTAAAAACGATTAACATTTCATTTCTAATTAACTATTTAAAATAATTATACTACATTAACTTTTATAATTAATTAGCCCTTTCAAATTCGAGATTTTTTTACTAAAAAAATATTTTTTAATAAACCCTGATACACAAGGTACAATAAATTAAATTTACTTTCTTATTAATTTACTTTAACCCTATTTCAAACTTCTTTTATAATACTATTTCACTATAAAAATTTAAATTTTTTCTAAAAAAATACTCTAATACCCCCATATTAAAACTTTTTTTACTATATATCATTAAATTTTATTAATTTTCCCCCCTCAAATTAATTAAATTTTAATATCTTTCCAATGTAAATGGAATACTTTTCAAGCTCTAATTTGTTCATTCTAGGGGCACTTTCCAGTACCCCTACTTTGTTACGACTTATTCCAATTTTTAAATGAAAGTGACGGGCAATATGTACATATTTTAATTATTAATCATTTTAATAAACTAATTAAAATTACATTTAAATCCACCTTCAAAAAAATCTTACAAAAAATTTTTCCGTATAAATAATTTTATTGTAATCCATCTTTAACTTAATTATAATCTGCATCTTGATCTGAATTAATTTAAATTTTAAATTTTAAAATATTATTTTTATTTAAAAATATTTTTTTAACAATGATATACAAAATAACTAATTAAGTAAATTTATTCGTGGATTATCAATTAATAGACAGATTCCTCTAAATAAACTAAAATACCGCCATTTTATTTAAGTTTCAATATAAATATTTATTTACTATTTTAGTATTATATATTAAAATTTTAATAATAGGGTATCTAATCCTAGTTTCTTATAAAATTTATTAATTCATAAAAATTATATAAATTTGAATAAAATTAAAATTTCACTTAATAAATTTATTTTTAATTTAATTATAAATAATATTTATTATAAACTAAAAATATTTAATTTAACTTTTGTTTAACCGCAACTGCTGGCACAAAATTAGTTATTAATTTTTATATTACTAAATCTTAATTGCTTAAATTTTTAATTTAAATTACTACAATATTTATTTTAATTATTTTTAAAATAATTAAAATTTTCTACTAAAATTTATATGTAAAATAAATTTAAAATAAATAAAGTAAAACATAAAAATTTATCTATATATTATTAAATTTGTATAGATTTTTTTTTTTTTTTTTTTATTTTAAATTTTTAATTTACTTATTATCCATGTATATATAAAATTTAATATAATTTATTAAATTTTTAATATTTCTTTTATTCCTTTTTTCATAATAATATATTAAAAATTAAATTAAATATAATCGATTTATAATCATTGAAATAGATTATATATTATAAATATATTAATAAATTAAATATATATTAATATATTATTTATTTATAATTATATAATATATATATATTAATTATAAATTATAATAATATATTAAATTATTTATATATTAACATATATATATATATATACGCATGGAGCACCCTCTGCGTACCTATGAACATCTACATGTGTAAATACATAAATTTAAATACATATTCTTTTATTCATACTACAAATAAAATGAACATAAAAATAAATTTATTAAGTGAAAATTATAATTTAATTGATTTCCTAAGCCATAAGTAATAATTTTTTATAGAGATATTAAA